CCAACTGTTACAGAGGCTTTTTCTTCTGTTCAATACATAATGACTGAGGCCAACTTTGGTTGGTTAATTCGATCAGTTCATCGATGGTCAGCAAGTATGATGGTTCTAATGATGATCTTGCACGTATTTCGTGTGTATCTTACGGGTGGTTTTAAAAAACCCCGCGAATTAACTTGGGTTACCGGAGTGGTTCTGGCTGTATTGACCGCATCTTTTGGCGTAACTGGTTATTCCTTGCCTTGGGACCAAATTGGCTATTGGGCAGTAAAAATTGTAACAGGTGTGCCTGAAGCTATTCCTATAATAGGATCACCTTTGGTAGAATTATTACGTGGAAGTGCTAGTGTGGGCCAGTCCACTTTGACTCGTTTTTATAGTTTACATACTTTTGTATTACCTCTTCTTACTGCCGTATTTATGTTAATGCACTTTCCAATGATACGTAAGCAAGGTATTTCGGGTCCTTTATAGAAAAGGCAGATCATAGATCTTTGTAATTTATCATATCGGGGAGGGACAAGAGTCTTTCATTGCTACAAATATGGATTGTTTAAAAATAAGGCATGTTATTTGGATACTTCTATTCAACTCTGAAGTATTTTTTATTTGATACGAATAGAATAGTTGAAGTATATTTTCCTAAACAGAGGATGGATTATGGGAGTGTGTGACTTGAACTATTGATTGGCCCGTGCAGATATATGATTTTATCCGCCACGTTGGAATTCACAACCCAATGTGTCTCCGCATACAACCATCACGTCAATCCCTTTATATAGCATAGGATAATAGGATAGGCCGGTTCACTTGAGGAGAATATTTTCTATGATCATACCCGAATCTTGTCATGCATGAAAAGGCTCCGTAAGATCCCTATAATAAGTGATGTGGAATGATCCAATGTTCTATTTATTCACTTTAGTTTGATTTTTCTTTTTTTTTTTAGTAATTTTTCTTAAAATTAATTTGATAGTATAATTGGATAGTAATCTTAGTAAGTTTTTATAGTATGTAGATGCATTCATTTCCTCTGCATCAACCCTGATCTATGATACTATCGGAGTGAAAAAAGGGATCTAAGGAAGAACAGGGGCTAAGATTTTATTAGTAACAAGTAAAAATTTTGTATTTTTGTATGGAATACAATCAAGATATTGTGGGGATAAATACTAACCAAAAGACATGAGACAATCCAAAAAGCACTTGATCATGATCTAATTTGTAAGCCGACTTGGATATTGAGCATTTCCAACAGAACTGAATTCTTTGCAATGAATAATGAATCGTTGAAACTTGGGGAAATGTAATTTTATAAATATTTTCTTACAGAGAATCATTCTACATTATCTATGTAGATATGTATGAAATATAGATCTTATATGGTTCTATGAACCTATTTATGTTTTATGAATCTATTTCTGTGATTCTTTTGATTCTTGCTCGAGCCGGATGATAAAAAATTATCATGTCCGGTTCCTTTGGGGGATGGATCCACAAGAATTCACCTATCCAAATAACAAAGAAACCTGATTTGAATGATCCTGTATTAAGAGCTAAATTGGCTAAAGGGATGGGACATAATTATTATGGAGAACCCGCATGGCCCAATGATCTTTTATATATTTTTCCAGTAGTAATTCTAGGCACTATTGCATGTAATGTGGGCTTAGCAGTTCTAGAGCCGTCAATGATCGGTGAACCGGCGGATCCGTTTGCAACTCCGTTGGAAATATTACCCGAATGGTACTTCTTTCCCGTATTTCAAATACTTCGCACAGTACCCAATAAGTTATTGGGTGTTCTTTTAATGGTTTCAGTACCACTAGGATTATTGACAGTACCTTTTTTGGAGAATGTCAATAAATTCCAAAATCCATTTCGTCGTCCAGTAGCCACAACAGTCTTTTTGATCGGTACCGCAGTAGCTCTTTGGTTAGGGATTGGAGCAACTTTACCTATTGAGAAATCCTTAACTTTAGGTCTTTTTCAAATTGATTAAACCGTTAAATACCACAAAATAGATATCTAAGGAAGATCCAGAAGGGGATCTTCCTTAGATACATCAATCTTTTTATGATCTATTTTATGATCTATTCTGCAAATATATGGACTGTGTCGGAGATTCAAAACTTATTCTATTCTTTTTTCTTTCTAAAAAAGAAAAAATGAAAAGAATCCAATGGATTTAAAATTATAACTTTTTCTTAAGTAAATTTATTGCAAAATGCTTCTGTACAGTGCTCAATATCTGTTTTACATCTTCTGTACGAAAATATTCCATTTTCATAAGATCTTCTTGGCTGTGACTCAAAAGGTCCAATAATGTATGTATATTGGATCTTTTGAGACAATTATAGGTCCTGGAAGACAATTCTGATTGGTCAATAAAAATACATGTCAATGGAATTCCTTTTTTGTTTTTATTGAGATTAGTAAATTTGTCTTGAAAGGAAAAAGGGGGTAGATTCCATCTGTTTTCATTTTCCTTAAAATTCATGTCCTCTTCCTCTGCATGTAGAAAAGGAATCAATAAATCAATCAAATTACGAGAAGCTTCATAAAGTGCTTCTTTAGGAGTTAAACTTCCATTCGTCCATATTTCTATAAAAAGTATCTCTTGTTTTTCATTCCCATTCCCATAAGAATGAATACTATGATTCGCATTTCGAACAGGCATAGATACAATATCTATAGGATAACTTCCATCGTGAGAGTCATTTGTGGATTTCATACGATATCCGCGATCTCTCTTTATTTGTAATTCAATACACAAATCAATTGATTCTGTCAGGTTAGCTATATGCTGTGTCGTGTCAACTATTTCTACAGAAGGTGGTGAGATGATATCTTGAGCTGTTATGTATTTGGGACCCCTGACGCAAATGGATGCGTTCCTAACTCCATAAAGATTACTTCTCAATACAATCTCTTTCAAATTGAGTAAAATTTCATGTACTGATTCTTCAATACCTGCTATCGTAGAATAATCATGCAGCACATTTTCAGATGTTGCACGTGTGATACATGTTCCTTCTATTTCTCCAAGTAAAGCCCTTCGTATGGCAATACCTATGGTATCGGCTTGACCTTTCATAAGCGGGGACAGAACGAAACGACCATAATAAAGACGCTTGCTGTCTACTCTTGATTCAACACATTTCCACTGTAGTGTTCGAGTGGATCCTACTACGTCTTCTCGAACCATACTATTATTTTTCTTTTATTTATAATTATTGGATCAGAATCATTGAATTCTTATTTCTACACACGTCTTTTTTTAGGGGGGCGACATCCATTATGCGGCATGGGTGTTACATCACGTACGAAACTTAATAGTATCCCATTTCTACGAATAGCTCGTAATGCCGCATCTCTTCCGAGACCTGGACCTTTTATCATAACTTCTGCTCGTTGCATACCCTGATCAACTAATGTCCGAATAGCATTAAATGCTGCGGCTTGAGCAGCATAGGGTGTTCCTTTTCTTGTGCCTCTGAATCCAGAAGTACCTGCGGAAGCCCAAGAAACCACCCGACCTCGTACGTCTGTAACAGTTACAATAGTATTATTGAAACTCGCTTGAACATGAATAACTCCTTTTGGTATTCTACGTTCATTCTTATTTGAACCAATACGTGCATTCTTACGTAAACTAATTTTTGCTATAGGTTTTGTCATATTTTATTAAATTCTATTTATAAGAAGAAAATAAAAAGAAAAAAGAATCAGAAATCTACAGAAAGAGACGGGGATATCCATTTCATATGAAAACGAATCCTTTTTTCTTTCTTTTTACATCTACATGGGTTTTCTTTTCAAAAGAAAAATGAAAAAGTTCTTTACCCCTGTCTCTGTTTATGTCTCGGATTGGAACAAATAACTATAATTCGCCCCCGCCTACGAATCAAGCGACATTTTTCACAAATTTTACGAACAGAAGCCCTTATCTTCATATTTATCATTCCTTACTTTCATTCTAAATCTATTTTTTTTTTTGAAAACAAAAATCAGTTTATTACATTTTTGAACTTTGAATTATATCTCTACGAAAAGAATGTTTAAAAGTTTAAAAGAATGATCTAATCGTTCGAATCTTTTTTGCGAAGTCTATAAATTATACGTCCCCTGGTTGAATCATAACGACTCATTTCAATTTTGACTCTATCTCCGGGTAGTATACGTATAAAACTGCGCCGGATTCTCCCTGAAATATAACCTAGAATTAAATCTTCATTATCTAATCGAACTCGGAACATACCGTTGGGTAGTGATTCAGTAATTAAACCCTCATGAATCAATTTCTGTTCTCTCATTCCAAGGAACCCCCCTTTAAGTATTAACTAATAGAGGAAGAGTTCTATAATTCACTTCTTCTCTCGATTTTACAAATAGTAAGTTCGAGAGAAATTTAGGGTATCCTAGGAGAATTACCATATATAACACAAAATTTCTCCTCCAATTTTTTCTAATCGAGCTTCTCGATCTGTTATTATACCTCGAGAAGTAGAAAGGATTACAATTCCCATTCCACCTAAAATCTTAGGAATTTGTTGATAGTTGGAATATATTCGTAGACCAGGTCGGCTGATACGCTTTAAATTGATTTTATTACCTTTCCTAGTCTTTCTATGTCGTAAGGTTGAAACCAAGAAATTTTTTTGACTTTCTTGATGTTTTCGAACGTTTTCAATAAAACCTTCTCGTAAAAGTATTTTCACAATGTTTTTAGTGATATTAGTAGATACTATTTTAACTCTTCCTTTTTGATCTATGTCAGCATTTCTTATAGAAGTTATTATATCGGCAATAATGTCCCTACCCATGATGAACTATAGTTATTGGTGCCCCCTAATTTTGATATAGTCAACATGCTTCTTTTTTGTTTTCTTTTTTATTGAATTATTTTTTTTATTATTATAGATTCTCAAAAATTATTAGAAATTTCAAATATATACATGAGACACGCACAATCTATTAATCGGATCTATTTCATATATTCTAATTATTCTATATATACTAATTATTCTATATATAGATAGAAAGATAGGATATATTAGATAGAAAGATAGGATATATCCTATTTTCATCTATAAGACTTCGGGTGCTAATGAAACGATTTTAGTAAAATTCAACTGTCGCAATTCTCGAGCAATTGCACCAAAAATTCGAGTTCCTTTTGGATTTCCTTCTTGATCAATGATAACCGCTGCATTGTCATCATATCGTATTATCATGCCGTTGTCACGTTTGAGTTCTTTACATGTGCGTACAATCACAGCTCTAATTATTTCTGATCTTTCTAGAGGCATGTTGGGCACTGCTTCTTTTATTACAGCAACAATAACATCGCCAAGATGAGCATATCGGTGATTACCAGTTCCTATTATTCGAATACACATTAATTTTTGAGCTCCACTGTTATCCGCTACATTCAAGAGGGTCTGAGGTTGAATCATATCATTTTTATTTGAATCTCTTATTTCAAGATAATGGAAAAAAGAAATATTGTCTGTCCAGAGATAAATAAATCCGTGGTTGTTTTTTATTCTTAATACTCCTTTTCTTCTTTTACTTTTGTTTACCTATACTGAAATAACAAATTGAGTTCGTATAGGCATTTTGCATGCAGCTATTTCCATAGCTGCTTTGGCTACAGCTTCAGATACTCCACTCATTTCATAAATTATTCGGCCCGGTTTAACAACGGATACCCAATATTCGGGGGATCCTTTGCCCGAACCCATACGTGTTTCTGTAGGTCTTACAGTAACAGGTTTGTCAGGAAAGATACGTACCCATATCTTTCCACCACGACGCGCATATCGTGTCATTGCTCTTCGCCCTGCTTCTATTTGTCTAGCTGTGATCCAAGCAGGTTCAAGTGCCTGAAGAGCGTATCTGCCAAAACAAATATGATTGCCTCGGCAAGATATTCCCTTCATTCTACCTCTATGTTGTTTACGAAATCTGGTTCTTTTAGGGTTATAGTTGATGGTTGTTTCTTAATTCCATCTCTACTGCAGAACCGGACATGAGAATTTCTTCTCATCCAGCTCCTCGCGAATGAAATGATTCAATAAAATGAATATTACATAGATTACATAGAAATATGTATTTTATTCTATCAAACTATCAAAAGACAAAAGAAAGAATATACTAATTTTTTTATATTTAATTTTGTAGGCTGTATATATAACTTATATAACTAGATAACTAGGCGTGTTTTTTTATATTATTATATTCTATATAATATAAAAATAGAATATAATAATATATAATAATAATGCTTCTTTCTTTTAGCAAAATCTCTAAAGTATTTTTCTTTACCTCTATTGAATCACGCCAATAGTCATCCAATAAATGAAATTCTTAAATGAAATAAAAATAAAGAAAAGTTTCGCGGGCGAATATTAACTCTTTCCTCCTTCATTTGTAGGGTTAATTCATGACCATTCAGAAGAAATCCATTTTTTTCTTGGTTCATTCCGCCATCCTACCCAATGAATCCTTAGGATTGATTCGTTTTCAAGAAAATCCTATGTAATCACAGGTTCCATCGTTCCCATAACTTCTCTATTAATACTTAGGCCTGAACTCTGCAATGGAGCTCTCAACAGAATCTGTTATTTGTTTCCGAGTCAATCTCCTCAGTTTTTCTTAACCCGAAGCTCAATTAAATTTTTCTCTATTTTATATTATTTAGATTCTTTATTTTTCTATCTTAATTACATACTTACATATATAATAGACTATTAGACTATATTATCCATATTGATTAGATTCCATATTGATTAGATTCTTTATATTATTATTTTATTAGATTATTATTTTATTATCTTTTTATTGTATATTAATGTTATTAATGTTATTGTATATTAATGTTGATGCTTTATAACACTGCCTTTTTTATGGGGTAATTCTTCATAAACCATACATATGGGAATCATATATCATTTAATATCATTTAGATCTTTATTCTCTCTTTCTATCACCCTTCCTTTTTCCACATCCCTTTTTTTTTTCACAATTCATAATCAGATTTCTTTTTTATGAAAAGGATTTCAGTTGCTACAACTATATGGTTGATTCAGTCATATAGTGACTGTTTCTTGGGATCTCGACAATACGAAGCAATAAGTTGGTTATGAGTTTTGAGTTTCTTTAGTTTTGATAGTTATTAAGTTTATAGTGTGGTCAGCCTATTTTTCTTTTCAGTTTCAATTCTCAATTCTAAAGAAAAAACTAACGAGTCACACACTGAGCATAGCAATTATACTAAAATTTTTAAATTTAATTTAAAAAAAGGGTAAATCAAATTTTTATTCAACCTTATAGAATTAGAATTGTTCGTTTTTCTTTGATTAAGAAAAAAAAGAAGAAAATATTTTCTAAATTTTTTCTATTGATGAGCAGAATGGCGAGATAAAGAAAGTTCCATTATTCTTATTTTCTTATTCTTGGTTTACAAATATCCAAATTTTGATACCTAAGATTCCATAG